AAAAATGCAGGATCTAACGGATAGAACAAACACGATCATAAATCAAATAGAAAAAATTACAAATGAAAAAAAGGGCGGATTTCTAATTCCGGATCGAAATATTCATTCTAACAAAAACAAAATAAGTGATGATGATAAAAGGTTGGAATCACAAAAAAATATTTGGCAGATAGTAAAAAGAAAAAATGCTCGACTAATACGCAAATCACATTTTTTTATAAAATTTTTCAGTGAAAGGATATACACAAATATCTTTCTGTGGATCATTCATAGTCCTAGGATCAATACACAACCATTTCTTGAATCAATAAAAAAAATTATTAATAAATACATTACCAATAATGAAACAAATCAAGAAAAAATGGATAAAACAAATCAAAGTTTAATTCACTTTATTTCGACTATAAAAAAGGCAGTATATAATACGAATATTAGTAATAAGAATTCAAATACTTTTTGTGACTTATCCTACTTTTCACAAGCCTATGTATTTTACAAACTTTCACAAACCCAATTTCTTAATTTCGATTTTTATAAGTTAAAATCTGTCTTTCAATATAATGGAGCAGCCCCATTTATTAAGAATGGAATAAGGGGTTATTTTGTTGGAACACAAGAACTTTTTCTTTCTCAATTAAGACATAAGAATCGTCAGAATTCTGGAATAAGTCAATGGATAAATTGGTTAAGGAATCATTATCAATATGATATATCTCACATTAGGTGGTCTAGACTAGTACCACAAAAATGGCGAAATAGATTCAATCACCACTGGATGAATCAAAATAAGGATTTAGGCAACTCATCTAAAAAAATGAAATTTAGTCACTACGAAAAACGAAAAATTTTTGAAATGGCTTCATTACTGGATGAAAAAGAGAATTTTAAAAAACAATATAGATATGATCGGTTAGCATATAAATCTATTAATTCTGAAGATACGAAGTACTCTTCAATTTATGAATTCTCATTACACGTAAAAAATAACCAAGAAGTTTTTTCGAATTCCAACACAAATAAACGAAAATCTTTTTATATGATGGAAGGTATTCCTATTATCCCTATCAATAATGATCGAGTACAAGATGGTATTAGAGATATGGAGAAAAATCTGGATAGAAAATATTTTGATTGGAGAATTATCCATTTTTGTCTTAGAAACAAAATAGATATCGAAGCTTGGATCAATATTGATACTGACCCAAGCAGTAATAAAAAATCTACTAAGGCTAAATTTAATAATTATCAAATAATTGAGAAAATAAAAAAGCAAAATTTTTTTTATCTCACGATTCATCAAGATCAAGAAATTAATTTATCCAATCAAAAAAGTTTTTTGGATTGGATGGGAATGAATGAAGAAATATTAAATCACCCCATATCAAATCTTGAACGTTGGTTCTTCCCAGAATTTTTTATATTTTATAATTTGTATAAAACTAAACCGTGGGTTATACCAAAAAAATTACTTCTTTTAGATTCTAATATAAATGAAAACGCTACTGATATTGAAAACAAAAGTATTGCTGGAAATAAAAAAAAAGATACTTTTATATCAATACCCTCCAATGAAAAAAAATCTCTTGAATTAAAAAAACGAAATAAAGAGCAAAAAGAATCCGTGTACCAAGCAAACCTTGAATCTACTCTTTCAAACCAAGAAAAAGATGTTGAAGAAGATTATACGGACTCGGACATGAAAAAACATAATAATAAAAAGCAATACAAGAACAATACAAAAGCGGAGTTTGATTTCTTACTAAAAAGGTATTTTCATTTTCAATTGCGATGGGATGATATTTTAAATAAAAAAATAATCAATAACATCAAAGTATATTGTCTCCTGCTTAGACTGATAAATCCACGAGAAATAACTATATCCTCTATTCAAAGGGGAGAAATGAGTCTTGATATTCTGATGATTCAAAAAAATTTAACTCTTACGGAATTCATCAAAAGAGGAATTTTGATTATTGAACCAATTCGTCTATCTATAAAAAATGATGGGCAATTTATTATGTATCAAACCATTGGTATTTCATTGGTTCAGCAAAGTAAACACAAAATTAATCAAAAATACCGAGAAAAAACCGATGTTGATAAGAATTCTGATGAAGTCATTACCAAATATAAAAAGATGACTGGAAATAGAGATAAAAATCATTATGATTTGTTTGTTCCTGAAAATCTTTTATCACCGAGACTTCGGAGAGAATTTAGAATTCTAATTTGTTTCAATTTTAGGAATAGAAATGATATCCAAAAAAATTCAGCATTAGGGAATGGGAATAAGGTAACCCATCAGGTTTTGGATAAAAGCAAAGGATATAAAAGGAAACTGATTAAATTAAAGTTATTTCTGTGGCCCAATTATCGATTAGAAGATTTAGCTTGTATGAATCGGTATTGGTTTGATAGCAATAACGGCAGTCGTTTCGGTATGGTAAGGATACACATGTATCCGCGATTGAAAATTCATTAATAGTAAATTTTTGCTATC